ATCGGAAATAACATAGTATTGTCTGACTCATGGGGATATGAGAAAGTGCTTTTAGTGCCAAAACGAGTAATACTAATAAAAGGCTGCACCGTGCTTCTTACATTTTCATTACTATTTTCATTACTATTAATTCGATATGTGTTTAAAAAATAAGTTTTTTCATTGTTTTTCGTCGTTAATAAATATAATAAACGCAAATTTTTTTTAATAATTTCGGGTCCTTCTTTATCTTTACCCCATAGAGACATTGAATAGAACGAACTACTTTTTTTGCCACTGTAAGTTTGAAAATAAACGTTTAAATGTCCTTCAAAAGCAAGTAAATAGATCCGAAACATATAAAATGCAGTTAATCCTGCTGTGGACCAAGCTATTATTGCAAAAATAGGTGAATACAACCAACTATCATTAAGAATTTCATCTTTGGACCAAAAACAAGCAAGGGGTGGAATACCAGAAAGAGAAAGTGTACCCAATAAAAAAGCAGTTTTTGTAATTGGTACATGTTTTCTTAAACCGCCCATAAGAACCATATTCTGACTTTTATCTGGAGAATATCCAACAATAGCTTCCATCGCATGAATAATTGATCCAGATCCTAAGAACAACAATGCCTTCGAATAAGCATGAGTAATCAAATGAAATAAAGCAGCTCGATAAGACCCCATACCTAGAGCTAACATCATATAACCCAATTGAGACATTGTAGAATAAGCTAAGCTTTTCTTAATATCTTTTTGAGCAAGAGCTAAAGTGGCTCCTAAAAATAATGTTATTATACCTATCAAAGCTATTAGATTTAGAATGTAAGGTATAACTATGAAAAGAGGAAGAAGCCGAGCTACAAGAAAAATTCCTGCTGCTACCATAGTAGCGGCATGTATAAGAGCCGAAATGGGGGTAGGCCCTTCCATGGCATCAGGTAACCATACATGAAGGGGAAATTGGGCGGATTTAGCAACAGCGCCGGCAAATAATAGGGAGGCGCATAAAGTAACAAATAAAAAATTAACTTCATTATTATAAACCAAGTTATTGAATATTTCAAACAAATCCCGAAATTCGAAACTACCTGTTATCCAATAAAAACCCAAAATTCCTAATAATAAACCAAAATCCCCAACACGATTAGTTACAAACGCTTTTTGACAAGCATTCGCGGCACTGGGTCGTGTGAACCAAAAACCTATTAATAGATAAGAACACACTCCAACTAATTCCCAAAAAATATAAATTTGTATCAAATTAGAACTAGTAACTAATCCCAACATTGAAGTATTGGAAAAACTCATATAAGCAAAAAATCTCAAATATCCCTGATCATGAGACATATAATTGTCACTATAAATAAGAACCATAATTCCAACAGTAGTGATTAATATCGACATAATAGAAGTAAGTGGATCAACCAAGCAGCCAAATTCTAAAGAAAAATCATTATTGATGGTCCAAGACCATACATATTGATAGACAGAATTATTATTTATTTGCTGAATAGAAAAAAGGGCTGAAAAAACCATAACTATACTTAATAATAAAACACTAGGAAAAGCCCACATACGGCGAAGATTTTTTGTTGCCGTTGGAAAAAGTAGAAGTCCTGTTCCAATTAAGATAGGAACTGGAAGTGGAATGAAAGGTATAATCCATGAATATTGATATGTATATTCCATAAAAAAAAAAAAAAAAAAAAATTATCTTAATTAATTGTTTCTGAGTCACCGGTTCTTATTTCTTTTCTTTTGAAAGGGGTCGGTTAATAAAAAAAAAATTAAGATATATAAAATAAAACTTAAATAGAATTTTCTAGCCTTAATTATTCTGAATCTTTCCAAACTACTTCAAATATTTAAAATCAAGAGGTTATAATTGGTCAAATGATATAAATAAGTCACTAGTGAAAAATAAATACGTATTTCATTTTATTAATACTGAATTGTTAATATTAAATACTGAATTGTTAATATTAAATTCAAATTTTTAAATAAAATTTTATGAAGATAAAAAATGAAAATTAGAATTTTCATTTTAATTATTACGTATTACAATAATTTTTTTATATCTATAGAACAAGGATAAATAATTATACCAAAAACAGTATTTGATATGAATCATAAAGCCCATAACTAAAACTATTTATTGTAATTCGGTTATTTAGAATCATTAACCAATTTGTTTTGTAACTAATTGTTTGTCTTCCATTACAATAAAAGCTATTTGTAGGAAATGCTATGATATCCAACACTTTAATTTTACGGAAAAAAAGGGGGGCAAATAAAATGCCTTTAAATTATGTATTTTGTATCCTTTAACAGATTAACTACTAGTCTCATTTGATAATTAAAATTTTGTGGACTCTTTCTTCGAGCTTGACCAATTAAATTAATATTAAATTAATTAATATAATAAAAAAAATTATTAAAGTTTTTTTTTATTAAGCGGGAGAAGGTTTGGGTTATTAAACTTTTCGATTTTTTTATTACATGTATAAATGTAACATGACGAAAATAGAAAGAAAACGAAACGGACAATCTTTTTTTTTTTTTTATCAACTTCAATCTATTTGGCATAGTGTACCTTATCGTTCTTATTAATATTTTATGTGATTTTTACCCCCCCTTTTTTTGGGGGAGTCTAATTTAGAGAAAAAATAGATAGAGAATAGTAAAGAACAATTGATTTTGAACAATAGATGTCTTTCACATCCAACCGAAAAACCTATTATAACTTTTTAATGGCAGTTCCAAAAAAGCGCACCTCTATTTCAAAAAAACGTATTCGTAAAAATATTTGGAAAAGGAAGGGATATAGGGCAGCATTGAAAGCTTTTTCGTTAGCGAAATCTCTTTCTACCGGGAGTTCTAAAAGTTTTTTTTGTGTAACAAATAAATAATCTGAATCGTTCTAATAACTAATAAAGTGATATAATTTTGTTTATAGTTTATTTATAAGTTATAAAAATGATAAATAATATTTATCAATTATAATTAATATTAACATCATAATAGTAAAAGAATAAATATTAATATATAAGATAAATTAAAATATAAACAATATACATTAAAAATAAAATAAATAAAAAAGAATTTGAATTAGTCTCATAATGTTTTAATTTAAACGAATATAAAATTGAATTTGTTTTACTTAAATTTGAAGCCAAATTTTTCTTTCGTTTCTGATATAGATAAGAATTCTGGTGTCTACTGAATTCTAAAAATGAATGGTACTTTTTTGTTTGAAAAAAAGGGTAAACGCAAGCGCAAGGTTTCGCCTTTCATTTTAGTATGTTTTATCATTTTCCGGATGGGGATTATCACTTTCCCCATCGCCCTTACTCAATAATAAAAAGAATTTTTTTTTAGTTATATTTTTGATTTTATATTATAAAGAAGAGGTCGTTGAAACTAATTGATTAAGTTTAAAATGTTTTTTTATAATCTTTTAAACCATTATTTTGGGTTTTAGAAATTATTATCACTATATAAATTCCTTAAACCCAATTAAATTAATAAAAGCCCCGTTTACATTTTTAGGTAGTTATATGACGAATGCGCCAATTTTGAGTGATCTATTTTAGATCCTATGTTTCGATTGGAAGATCGATCAAGATATAATATATATATATTAATTAAAAAATTTAGAAAATATTTTGAAGTACGGTACAATTTCTATACGAAATTTTTTTATATGATTGATACGACCATCCCAAATACCTAACTTAATGGGTTTGCTAAATCTTAACGCAAATTCTCTACACAACAAAAAATCCTAACGCAACCTAACTATGCAAATATTTACATAAATCTTTTGAGTGTATCGCTGAAATTGTGTTATATCAAAATTCGATTTTTTTATTAATCGATAAAATGAATTTTTTATTTTAGATTAATAAAATAAATGATAAAAGAAATTAATCATTAAAAAATGCAAACGAGGCAGAACATTTTTTTTACTTATATCCAGGGATTGAAGTAAAAATTATCTAGTTACAACTGTTCCATTTTAGTTTTAGGAGAGCATAAAGTAATAGCCTACGAAAAAATACATTGTTAGTTCAGTTAAATTTAAATAAAATTGACATCCTAAAATACTAAATAACTAAATAAAAAGATAATAATAAGAAAAATAAATATTATTAACGTTAACGAAAACGTTTTAATCCCTAATTTTTAAACAAGTTTTTATTCATCAATTTGAATGGTTTCCTAAAAAAAAATATTGGATTGAATTAACTCCTTCAAGCTCGACGATTGAATAAAAATAGGTTATTATGATTTCGAATAAGCCGCTATGGTGAAATCGGTAGACACGCTGCTCTTAGGAAGCAGTGCTAGAGCATCTCGGTTCGAGTCCGAGTGGCGGCATGGCATCTTCTAAAAGAGTAAGTCCTATAATGAATTCAATTCCCGATTTCAATTCCTATAATTGAGGGACGCCCTTATAAATTTAATAATTTTTATGATATTTTCAACTTTAGAGCATATATTAACTCATATATCCTTTTCGATCGTTTCAATTGTAATTACAATTCATTTGATAATTTTATTAGTCGATGAAATCGTAGGACTAGATGATTCGTCAGAAAAGGGGATGATAGCTACTTTTTTCTGCATAACAGGATTATTAGTTACTCGTTGGATGTATTTGAGGCATTTACCATTAAGTGATTTATATGAATCATTAATTTTTCTTTCGTGGAGTTTTTCCATTATTCATATTATTCCGTATTTTAAAAAACATAAAAACCATTTAAGCGCAATAACCGCGCCAAGTGCTATTTTTACTCAAGGTTTTGCTACTTCGGGTCTTTTAACTGAAATGCATCAATCCGCGATATTAGTACCCGCTCTCCAATCCCATTGGTTAATGATGCACGTAAGTATGATGGTATTGAGCTATGCAGCTCTTTTGTGTGGATCTTTATTATCACTAGCTCTTCTAGTCATTACATTTCGAAAATTCATAAGGATTTTTAGTAAAAGCAATAATTTAGAAAATGAGTCAGTTTACTTTAGTGAGATTCAATACGTGAACGAAAGAAACAATGTCTTACGAAACACTTCTTTTATTTCGTCTCAAAATTATTACAGGTATCAATTGATTCAACAATTGGATCGTTGGAGTTATCGTATTATTAGTCTAGGGTTTATCCTTTTAACCGTAGGTATTCTTTCAGGAGCAGTATGGGCTAATGAAGCATGGGGATCATATTGGAATTGGGATCCAAAGGAGACTTGGGCATTTATTACTTGGACCATATTCGCTATTTATTTACATATTAGAACAAATAAAAATTTTGAAAGTGTAAATTCTGCAATTGTGGCCTCAATGGGCTTTCTTATAATTTGGATATGCTATTTTGGGGTTAATCTATTAGGAATAGGGTTGCATAGTTATGGTTCATTTACATTAACATCTAATTGAATAAAAGACTTGACGAATAGAAACATAGGACGGCATACAGGTATATATACGAAAACTTCATGTAAACAATCAAGAACCATTTGAATCATTTCCATTACTTGATTCAAATGGTTCTCACAAATTCAAAAGATATCTAGTTATAATAGAATTCCAATTTATTTAGTTTACTTAAAAGAATATAAAAGACTCATTTTTTTATTGTACAATCAACCATTTTTAAAATCATGGGATTTCAGTTTCATTTTTTGGTTTACTCACAAAAACTATCGAAAAAAATAATTGGATATAATAGCTTCGACCTTGTCAACTGATAATGATAAAACGAAATCGGGATAAACACCAATACCTATTACAGGTAAAAGGATAGAGATCGAAACAAATAATTCTCGCGGTCCAGAATCAAAAAAATAAGAGTTTGGGGCATTAAAAAGCTTGTATCCATAGAACATCTGGCGTAACATAGATAATGAATAAATAGGAGTTAATATCATTCCAATTGCCATTACAAAAGTTATTAATATTTTTGTCATTAAAAGATATTTTTGACTAGTAAGTATTCCAAAAAAAACTAACAATTCGGCAACAAAACCGCTCATGCCCGGTAATGCAAGAGAAGCCATTGATAAGATACTGAAAGTCGTGAATATTTTTGGAATTGCGATAGCCATTCCGCCCATTTCGTCGAGATAAACAAGACGTATTCTATCATAACTCGTTCCGGCCAAGAAAAAAAGCGCAGCGCCAATAAATCCGTGAGAGATTATTTGTAAAATGGCTCCGTTGAGTCCTGTATCGCTTATAGAACCAATTCCTATAATTATGAAACCCATATGAGATACAGAAGAGTAGGCTATTCTTTTTTTTAAATTACGCTGACCGGGAGATGTTGAAGCTGCATAGATTATTTGAATTGTGCCTACTATAATCAACCAGGGAGAGAATATAGAATGGGCGTGGGGTAATAATTCCATATTGATCCGAACCAATCCATACGCTCCCATTTTTAATAAGATTCCGGCTAAAAGCATACAAGTACTGTAATGTGCCTCTCCATGGGTGTCTGGTAACCATGTATGTAAGGGTATGATCGGTGATTTGACAGCAAAAGCAATAAGAAATCCAATATAGAATATTATTTCCAGTGCTACAGGATACGATTGATTAGCTGATGTTTCAAAATTTAATGTTGGTTCATTGGAACCATATAAACCAATACCCAAAACTCCCATTAATAAAAAAACGGAACTTCCTGCAGTGTACAAAATAAATTTTGTAGCCGAATACAAACGTTTCTTTCCCCCCCACATGGATAGAAGTAGATAAACTGGAATTAATTCTAACTCCCACATGATGAAAAAAAGTAAAAGGTCTCGAGAAGAAAATGGTCCTATTTGACCGCTATACATTGCTAACATCAGAAAATGGAATAGTCGGGAATCTCGAGTAATCGGCCGAGCCGCTAAAGTAGCTAAAGTTGTGATAAATCCTGTCAGTAAAATGGGTCCTATAGAAATTCCATCTATTCCCAATCTCCAGTAAAAATCAAAAAAATCGATCCATTTATAATCCTCTGTCAGTTGCATTAATGGATCATCCAATTGGAAACGATAACCGAATGCATAGGTTGTTAGAAGGAGTTCAATTGTGCATATACCTATAGTATACCACCGAATTATCTTATTTCCTCTATGAGGGAGAAAGAAAATTAAGGAACCCGCGAATATTGGCAAAACTACAACTAGCGTTAACCAAGGAAAATTATTCATGGTAAAAACAAGATAAACTTGGACCAGAAAAACCCGTGCTCAAAATAAATAGTTTTTGAGCGCGGGTTTTTGTCGGTAAAGGTAAAAAAATCAAATGTATTCAAGTGGGGTTTTCTGGAACGTATTAATAAGCCAGACCCATACTTCGAGTTGTTTCATGCCATAAATAAACTCGAACACTCAAGAAATCTGTCGGACAGGCGGATTCACATCTCTTACAACCGACACAGTCCTCTGTTCTTGGAGCAGAAGCAATTTGCTTAGCTTTACACCCGTCCCAAGGTATCATTTCTAATACATCCGTTGGGCAGGCGCGCACGCATTGAGTACACCCTATACACGTATCATAAATCTTTACTGAATGTGACATTTGGATCTATAAATTTTTGAATGTCAGAAAGTTTCGATCTAGTAAACTTGTAAATGAATCATATATTTAGACACCAGATGAATCAATAATTTATCATAATTTTTCTAATCAATCTACTTCTGGATTGACTCATGCGATAGAGCCAAGATACTTTAATTTCTTACATTTTTGAAAACATGTATTATTACGTAATGTATGGTCATGGTAATTCTAATTTATGAATATTAGAATTTAATTTATATGATTAATACTACTTATTCAACAAATTCGATTGATTGATACGAGTTGATTTTCTGTTACGATAAATTGATGAAACAATAGCCGGGCCAATAGCTGCTTCAGCGGCTGCAATAGCTATAACAAAAATTGAGAAAATATTTCCTTTTAATTGGCGACTATCAAAAAAATCAGAAAATGTTACGAAATTCATATTAACCGCATTCAGTATAAGTTCAAGACACATAAGGGCTCTAACCATATTCCGGCTCGTGATCAATCCATAGATACCGATAGAAAATAAGTAGGCACTCAAAACAAGTACATGTTCGAGCATCATTGACCAACTCCTTATCAATTTCGATTCATTTCAATATGAACTGAACAACAATTCAACAGATTCAATTGACTAGAATAAAAAAAAGTACGGAACAAAGGCAGATTTTCTATTGTTAATAGATTTTCTATTGTTAATAGAATAGATTGAATAATTTCTATTTTAGACATAAACAATCTTTAATTAAAGGGAAATAAATGTAATGTAATAAAACCGAACAGAGTTTAATGTGCATTGCTAATTCTATAAATTTTTTACTGTCGCGCCACGGCAATTGCACCTATCAAAGCGGCTAAAAGAATTATCGAAACGAATTCAAATGGAAGAAAAAAATCTGTTGATAAATGAATTCCAATTTGTTGACTATTACTTATCAAATCTTGCTCTATAATCTGGTTTGATCTTGTAGTCCAAATAATTCCGTACCATGACGTATCCGTAATAATAATCATGAGTAAAACAAAAATACTTGTACAAACTGGCAAAGTAACCACATCCCCAATGGTCCAAAGATTCAAATCTTTGTAATATTCTGAACCATTCATGAACATCACAGCAAATACGATTAAAACATTTATAGCTCCCACGTAAATAAGGAGTTGTGCAGCAGCTACAAAATAAGAGTTTAATAGAATATAGAATAAGGATATACAAACAAGAACCAGTCCCAATGAAAAGGCAGAATAAATGGGGTTGGTAAATAATACCACCCCCATACCTCCTAGTATAAGAACCGATCCCAGAAAGACTAAAAGAAAATCATGTATTGGTCCGGGCAAATCCATTATATGTAAAATAAGAGATAAATAGAAATGTTTTTCATGACCTTATTGAGACCCGACCAGAAAATTTTTTTTTTTATGATTTTTGAGCAATTCCTAATTTAATCCTAAGTAAATAAATACTAAGGGATATGAATAAATGTGAGTACTATTATTGGACTAATTTCATTCTTTATCTGAAAGAGTCGTTCTAATTCTAAACTATATATTTTAAAACAATTATGGATATATTAATTAATGGATTTTCAATCCAAATTAAGACGCGTTTCTTACCAACCAATCAATAGTTGGTATTTGTAGTTATTGACCAAACAACACGAAAGAAACCTAAATTCCTTCTATATTAGTTATTAGTAAAGTAATTATAAATTATTCGTTAATAAGAGATTTACTTATTTATTTGAGGCGAATTCAAAATTGTTCGAATTGTATAATCGTCAATTACTGACATTGGTAAACGACCCAAAGCAATTTGATTATAATTCAATTCGTGACGATCATAAGTAGAAAGTTCATATTCTTCAGTCATTGATAAACAATTCGTTGGACAATACTCAACGCAATTACCACAAAATATACAGACTCCGAAATCAATACTGTAATTAAGCAGCCGTTTCTTGCGAATATCATTTTCCAATTTCCAATCAACAACGGGTAGATCTATAGGACATACACGAACGCATACTTCACAAGCAATACATTTATCGAATTCAAAATGGATTCGACCGCGGAAACGATCCGCGGTGATTAATTTTTCATAAGGATATTGAATAGTTACGGGTAAACGATTTGCGTGGGATAAAGTAATCATGAAACTTTGACCAATGTACCTTGCAGCTCGTACTGTTTGTTGACCATAATTCATGAACCCAGTTACCATAGAGAACATATCGTTAATATATATATGAATAGTTTTATGTTTGTTTATTTCTCTTGTTTGAGACACATTGTGAATATAGAATGTTACTTTACAGTGAAAAGAGTTGGAAAGAAGTTGTTAATAATAGATTACCGAGAGAAATAGGTAAAAGAAATTTCCATCCAAGATTCAATAGTTGGTCCATTCTTAGCCTCGGTAAAGTCCATCTTGTTGTGATAGGAATGAACAAGAACAAATAAGTTTTAGCTAATGTAATAAAGATACCAATTATCGCTCCAAAAACGCCACATGTTTTATTTATTTCAAAAAGCTCAGAAACATATATGTCCGGAATAGATATATTCCAACCTCCCAAGTAAAGAACTGTTACAAATAATGAAGAAACCAATAGGTTTAGATAGGAAGCAACATAAAATAACCCAAATTTTATACCCGAGTATTCGGTTTGATAACCTGCTACTAACTCTTCTTCTGCTTCTGGTAAATCAAAAGGTAATCTCTCACATTCTGCTAGGGAAGAAATAATAAAAATGATAAACCCTATAGGCTGACGCCACAAATTCCATCCCCAAAAACCATATTTTGATTGCGCCTCAACAATATCAATTGTACTTAAACTGTTAGATAATTATAGTCGGTGATACCATCACTGTTACCATCGCTATTACAGAACCGTACATGAGATTTTCACCTCATACGGCTCCTTGAAGGCCAGAAATAAATATAGGGACCGCGTCAGTATTCTTTTTTGAATCTTGATATGTTTGTAGGATGGATAACTATCGGCCGGTCCCAAATTAGACCAATTGAATTCTGTCTGTTAGAATTATTTTAATTCAAAATAAAATCAAAAAAGTACTTCTGAATTGATCTCATCCTTTCTTTAATTTAATTAATTTCAATAATAATTTCAATTCTTCTTTGTTCAGTAATAACTTAACTGTTCAATAAAATACTTCTTGTAAAAATATCAATAACCCGTTGGTTTCACGTACGAAAAAAAAATTCTATATTAATTAATGAATTATGACACAAATTCTATATCTATTAATATGTATATGGGAAAGAATAAAAGTAACAAATAATAAATAAAGTATATCTTTTTTTTTTCGTTCCTATTCTTCTTTCTATTTCTGAGAAAAAGAGGGCTTTCAAAATAAAGTAAAGGATTATTTCGTTTCGAATAGTTATTTATTAAATCGGTGGATAGGAGTATACTCTGGATCGGAATCGTGTCATGGGGAGTACTGCCTGATCATTTCTACCAACTTAAAGCCCCAATTAGTATTCTTTGTTTGTATATTATGTAAAAATGTCCTTTTGGAGAATTTACATAGTCTCCATTACTAATCCTTTCCATATGTTCGTGTTTCTAACCATCCACTCGTTTTTGCTCAATCCCCCGTTATGCTAATACATAAAAATGATAGTGAAAACTCAATACGGTTGATCTTTTGAACCCGCTTCAAGTCAGGATGACTAATCAACCAATCTTGGGGGAAACGGTCTCTTCTGTTTATGTTTATTTCCGCTTAACTCTCTAACTCTTATACATAGAAAATGAGAATCAATCTTTTTACTGCGAATTTATATATAAGCTGTTTTCTTTCACTCATATAACTATTTGATTTAGTTCATCAACCCGAATAATGAATAAAAAAAAAATTAAGATATCTACTCAATCCATTCCAACCCTTTCCTTGAAAGGAAGGAATAGAGAAAAGTTTATGTCTATGTATCAACGAATCGCACGTAGAGATATTGATAACACACATAAAGTTAATGGTATTTCATAACTAATCGATTGAGCAGCAGCTCGTAGACCGCCTAAAAAGGAATATTTATTATTTGACCCGTATCCCGACATAAGAAGTCCAATTGGAGCAATACTGGAAATAGCAATCCATAAAAAAACACCGATATTGAGATCCGCTAAAACAAGGTGATATCCAAAAGGAACTACTGAATAGCTTACTAAAATTGATATGACTGCTATGGATGGCCCGATACTGAATAAACGAGTATCCCCCCTAGATGGAAAAAGATTTTCTTTGAAAAGTAGTTTTGTCCCATCTGCTAGAGCTTGAAGAACTCCCAAAGGGCCGGCGTATTCAGGTCCAATACGTTGTTGTATCCCTGCCGATATTTCTCTTTCTAACCATACAATTACCAGTACGCCTATTGTGATTCCCACTACAAGAGTCAAAATAGGAACAAGAACCCATAGAATTCCATAAACCTCTTTAAAAAATTCTAATCTAGAAAAAGAATCGATATCTTGTACTTCCGGTGTATCAATTATCATTTCAACGATCAACTTCTCCCATAATGATATCTATACTACCTAGTATCGTCATAATATCAGCCAATTTCATTCTTTTAACTAACCGCGGAAGAATTTGCAAATTGATAAAACCCGGCGGGCGGATTTTCCATCTCCAAGGAAAACCACTCTGATCCCCTATGAGAAAAATTCCCAATTCTCCCTTTGGGGCTTCTACTCTCACATAAAGTTCTTGTTTCGGCAATTCAAATGTAGGAGACGGCTTTTTACTAATAAATCGATATTCAAAATCATTCCATTCCGGATTCCTTTCTCTATCAAAGTATCGTATTTCTAAATTCTCATAGGGTCCCCCTGGAATTCCTTCCAGGGCCTGTTGAATAATTTTTACGGATTCTATCATTTCACCAATTCGGACTAGATAACGAGCCAATGAATCTCCTTCTTTTTGCCACTGTACTTCCCAATCAAATTCGTCGTAACATTCATAATGATCAACTTTACGAAGATCCCATTGTATTCCGGAAGCTCGCAGCATTGGTCCCGATAAACCCCAATTTATTACTTCCTCTCTACCAATAATGCCTACTCCCTCGACTCGTTCTAAAAAAATAGGATTTCGTGTAATAAGTTTTTGATATTCAGCAACTCTTGTTAAAAAATAATCGCAGAAATCCAAACATTTATCTATCCAGCCATGAGGTAGATCGGCCGCTACTCCTCCGATACGAAAATAATTATGCATCATTCTCATACCGGTGGCAGCTTCGAATAGATCATATACTAATTCTCTTTCTCTGAAAATATAGAAAAAGGGAGTTTGTGCACCAATATCCGCCATAAAAGGACCGAGCCATAACAGATGAGAAGCTATACGACTCAACTCCAACATAATTATTCTGATATAGCTGGCTCTTTTAGGTACTTGAATATTTCCCAACTGTTCCGGTCCGTTTACAGTTATTGCTTCTGTGAACATAGTAGCTAAATAATCCCACCGTGTTACATAAGGCAAATATTGTATAATTGTTCGATTTTCCGCAATTTTTTCCATTCCTCGGTGTAAATAACCCAATATTGGTTCACAGTCAATAACATCTTCACCATCTAGAGTAATGATGAGTCGAAGAACACCATGCATTGATGGGTGGTGGGGGCCCATATTGACTATCATGAGGTCTTTTCTTGTAGCCGGTATATTCATAGGTTTTTCCTCGATTCATTCTTTCATGAATTGCTGAAAACGAAAAAAAGTTCATTAAAATTCAAGATCTAATAAATCAAATAATTCAAAATGCCTTTATAAAAATAAAATTAACGAGTTTTTGACTCCCGAATATCCAACCGATTAATTAATTCTTTATAACATATTCTATTTTTCTTTGACAAATAAGACAGTAATCGTTGGCGTTTTCCCAGAATTTTACGTAAACCTCTCTGAGATAAATAGTCTTTTTTGTGTAATTGTAAATGTGAAGTAAGTCTTCGTATCCTATTGGTGAAACTAACTATTTGAAATTCAACAGATCCTCTGTTTTCGTCTTTTTCTTCTTGTGAAATAACTGAGATGAATGAATTTTTTACCATAAACTGAAATCTTCTCTCCCCCCCCCTCTTTTTATTTTAAGATATTTTTTATTGATAGATATCTTTATTGATCAGTAATAATAATGCCCCTAATTTTTATTTGGTATATACAATAATTTGAATTTCGTTATTAATTTCTAATTTTTTTAATTTAATAAAACTTACTCAATCCTATTTTCATTTTAAAATTGGATTTGAAAGGGGATACAAAAGTATGGTTGGTTTCTTCACTCACAAAAGATAAAAGTTTAGACCTAAAATAAGAAAATTTTGTTCATTCTAGATCTAATTGATATGTCATTGAATTAGTATCATGTATCAGAATGGAATGTAAGACAATGTATGCGTGCATCTCTTTGTCGTCATAGACCAGATATGGTATGGGAAATATAGGAAAAATGTACTATTAATGAATTTTCAATCGCGGATACATATGTATCCTTACCATACTGAAACAACTGCCATTATTGGTATTAAACCAATAACGATTCATACAAGCTAAATCTTCTAATCGATAATTGGGCCAAAGAAATAGCTTTAATTTTATAAGTTTTTTTTTATATTTTTTGCTTTTATCCACAACTTGACTGTTTACCTCATTCCCATTACAAAAAGATGCCTTTCTATGTCTATTCTTAGAATTTAAACAAATTAGAATTCGCAATTCTCTACGACGTCTAGGCGATAAAATATTTTCAGGAACAAACAAATCATAATTTTTTTTATATCTATTTCCAGTCATCTTTTGATGTTTTGTAATGACTTCATCAGAATTCTTATCAACATGTTTTTTTTCTCGGTATCTTTGATTTATTTGATGTTTACTTTTATGAACTAATGAAATACCGAGGGTTTGATACATAATAAATTTTCCATCATTTTTTATAGCTAGACGAATTGGTTCAATAATCAAAAATCCCCTTTTAATAAATTCTGTAAGAGTTACATCTTTCTGAATCGTCAAAATATCCAGACTCATTTCGCCCCTTTGAATAGAGGATATAGTAATTTCTCTTGGATTTATCAGTCTAAGCAGGAGACAATATACGTTGATGTTATTGATTATTTTTTTATTTAAAGAATCATCCCATCTCAATTGAAAATACAAATACCTTTTTAGGAAGAAATCAAACTCCGCTTTTGTATTGATCTTGTATTGCTTTTTATTTCTATGTTTTTTCATGTCCGATCCCGTATAATCTTCTTCAACATCTTTTTCTTGGTTTGAAAGAGCTGATTTAAGATCTGCTTGGCCCGTGGATTCTTTTTCTCCTTGATTTCGGTTTTCTAATTCAAGAGATTTTTTTTCATTCGACGATATTGATATAAAAGGATCTCTTTTTTTATTTCCAGTGATGCTTTTGTTTTCACTAGCATTTTTTTTTATATTAGAATTAAAAAGTAGTAATTTAATTGGTATAACCCACGGTTTCATTTTATACGTATTATAAAGTCTCACAAATTCTGGCAAGAACCAAAGTTCCAGATTTGATATGGGACGACTTAGTATTTCTTCATTCATTCCCATCCAATCCAAAAGGGGTTTTTGATTGGATAGGTTGATTTTTTGATCTTGCTGAAGTGTGAGATAAAAAAGACCCTTATTATGGATTTTATCAATTATTTGATACTTATTAACCCTAGTCTTAGTATATTTATTACTGTTAGTGTCAGTATCAATATTGATCCAGGCCTCAATATCGACCTTCGTTTTAAGACAAAAATCGAGAATTCTCCAATCAAAATATTTTCTATCCGTATTTTTATCCATATCTCGAATATCATCTTCTACCATTCGAATATCATCTTCTACCATATTAAATGATTTTTGTTTATGTGTGTTGTAATTATAAAAAATATCTTGGTTAGTTTTTACTTGTAATGGTGATCCATAAATTGAAGAGTACTTCTTAGTTTCATAATTTATAGATTTATATGCTAAAAGATCATATCCATATTGTTTTTTAAAATTATCCTTTTGATTCAATAATAAATCCGTTTCAATTTTTGTTTTTTTTTCGTAGTGAATTAATTCATCTTTTTCATATAAATCACACAAAGATTTATATAAATCTTTATTTTGAGCTATACAGTTCAATATATTTCGCCATTTTTGTGGTACTACTCTAGACCATTTAATTTGAGATACATCACATTGATATTGATAATGACTCCTTAACCAATTTGTCCATTGATTCATTCCAGAATTGCGAATATTCTTAGGTCTTAATTCGGAATGAAATAGTTCTTGTCTTACAACAAAAAAATCCTTTATTTCATTCTTAAGAAAAAAGGGGGTTCCATTATATTGAAATACGGATTTCAATTTCTCTAACTTAATAAGTTGGGTTTGTGATAATTTGTAAAATACATATGCTTGTGAAAAGTAAGATAAGTCAAAAAAAGTCTTTGAATTTTTTTGACTAAGACTAATATTAGTATTAGAAAGTGACTCTTTTATAATCGAAATAAATTTAATTAAACTTTGATTTGTTTTATTAATTCTTTCTTGATTTGCTTCATTACTGTTAATGTTTTTATTAAAAAATTTTTTTGTTGATTCAAGAAAAAGTTGTGTATTGATACTAGGAATATTAATCATAGATAGAAAGATATCTATGTATATCTTTTCAATGAAAAATATTATAAAATAATGGGATTTACGGATTAATCGAGCAGTTCTTCTTTTTAATATCTGCCAAATATTTTTTTGTGATTCCAATCTTTTATCATCATAACTTATTTTGTTAGAACTCAAATTTCTATCTGAAGTTATAAATCCCTTTTTCTTGTCTTTTGTAATTTTTTCTATTTGATTTATGATTGTGTTTATTCTATCAGTCAGATCTTGCATTTTTTTTTCTGTTAATGAATAATTTGTCCAATTCTGAGATCTAATTTGAATGGACGATTCCTGAATCATCCGATTACTTATTATTGAATCTTTTTTAATTTCACTCAATTCATATACTTCTATTTTTCTCAATCCAAATAATATAATTGGGTTTATTTTTGAGAGTTCTTTTATTATTTCTTTTATAAACAGAATGTTTTTAATGATCCATTTTTTTGGTTTTTTTGAGACATTTAGAAAAAATTTTGTTTGTTCTTTAAAAATTCCTAGAATTATAAAACATTTCTTTTGCAATTTTTTCATTTTTTTTTTGAGTTCTTTTAAAATCGGTTCAAAAAATGAAAGTTTTTTTCTGGGAGAACCAAAAGGTAGTTCAGCTTCCATTCCAAAAATTGTTAAAAAACAAAAATCATTTTTTTGACCTTGCTTTTTCATTGGATCATTATAAGGGGCTCGTAACTTAGATCTGTGCCAAGGTTTAAGACGAAAAGGAAATAGGATCTTGATCTGAATGCCGTCTGTTAACCAGTTTTTTGGAAATTCTTTTTCTGATAATTGAACGCCGTTATAGGTACATTTAACATGCATTTCTCTATTCCAATCCTTTAAGTCCTCATACCATTCCGGAAATTGAAATAATAGTATACGGACGATATTTTTAGCTATTATCAATGAAGGTAATATAATATATTTTCTAAGAATTGATTGGGTTACTAATAAAAAACCTCTCATTACTTGAGCAAGTAAAATACTATCCCAGGCTTCCGCTATTTGTATACGCACTTTCTCCTTTCTTTTGTCTTCTTCTTTTTTGTCCTCCTCTTTTTTTTTCGCGCTTTCTTTTGTCTTTTTCTCTGTATAATTCGAAATTGTGAATTCTGTGTTTTTCCACATCCAATTTCTAAAAATTTTTTTCATCCGTTCAGAAATATCAAAAAAAAAAAAAAAAGATTTGTCTATTCGGTCCAAAAAAAGAGGGGAATGCGCATTTGCTTCAAAG